GTAGTTGTTGGGAATTCTCAAATAGAACAGGACGCCCTTTTTTTAAGAAAATTTTTAAAATAATTGCTAATTTTTACCGAATTGTTGTACATTTCAATCTACGTTAGGTATTCTACGTTGAAATACGAGTGTCCGTCATTAACTACATATACACATATGGTCATATATGTATTAGTATTATGTATTACAAATTAGAATAAAATAAAAAAAAAATAAGGAGGACCTAAAATGCGAAATCTAAAAACATACCTTTCCGTGGCACCTGTAGTAAGTACTCTATGGTTTGGTTCTTTAGCGGGTTTATTGATAGAGATCAATCGGTTATTTCCGGATGCGTTAATATTCCCCTTTTTTCATTATAGTAAGTGAGACGTGAAAGGGGTGAATAAAATCAGAACTATAATAAAAAATCTTTGACTAATACTTTTTTTTATTTTTTTATAATAAAAAAATTTAAATAAATAAAAGCGGATTCACCCTAGTCAAACTACGAACTCAGGGTTTCGAGACCAAAAAAAATTATTTTATATTTTATAAAAGTGTGAGAAATAAAAAGAAATACTTATAATAACAATATCATACAAGAGAATTCAATGAAAAATTAAATATTGTACAGCAATTATAAGTATAAAGTTAGAAATCATTATATTACTTATTATTACTATATCGATAGATTGCAAGGAAATCCTTCATAATTGGATTTCACTTTAGCAACGTCTATTTTTTCTTTCTTCTTCGCTTCGGAAAATGGAAAAAGAGAACGGTTGAGTCAATCAAAAATCCAAAGGAGGTTCATGGCCAGGGGTAAAGATGCTCGAGTAACGATTATTTTGGAATGTATCTCTTGTGTTCGAAGCCGCGTTAATAAGGAATCACTGGGCATTTCCCGATATATTACTCAAAAAAATCGACATAATACGCCTAGTCGATTGGAATTGAGAAAATTCTGTACCTCTTGTTACAAACATACGATTCACGGGGAGATAAAGAAATAGATCTAATCGACCGCTTGCGCGTCCGCCTTGCTTTTCAAAGAAGACGAAAAACTACATATTTTTTATACCAATTTTTTTATATTAATATTATTTATAGAAAAAAATTTTATAGAAAAAAATATATAACGGATCCTATATTTAGTGAAATATAAAATAAAAAATCCTTTTTTTAATTTTAAATCATTTCTAATTCAATCAAAATAGAATTAGGATTTTCAAGACAAGGACTAGAATCCAATGGTTAAATCCAAGCGGCTCCTTCTTAAATTTAAGCGATCTTTTCGTAGGCGTTTGCCCCCGATACAATCGGGGGATCGAATTGATTATAGAAATATGAGTTTAATTAGTCGATTTATTAGTGAACAAGGAAAGATATTATCTAGGCGAGTGAATAGATTAACCTTAAAACAACAACGATTAATTACTATTGCTATAAAACAAGCTCGTATTTTATCTTTGTTACCTTTTCTTAATAATGAGAAACAATTTGAAAGAAATGAGTCAACTTCTAGTTCTAGAACTACAGACCTTATAATTCAAAATAAATAAGCTTGCTCTTCAATTGAATCAAAAAAAACTTAAATCCAACTTCAAATGCGCATTGATATTTTGTTCAAAAATTTGAAAAATAAATCCTTTTTTATTGAACGTGTTTATTTATTGTGACGACTTTATCATAATTTATCATAATCATATGATATCCTATATTTTTTATACTAATTTATACTCTACCTTCTCAAATTAACTCATCGGAGAAACATTACATTGGATTCCTCGCAATCTCTTTATCTTCTTTTAAGATCTCGCTGTAAATCATATAAAGACAATTCCTATTTAATATAGCAATCTGTGCAAGTATTTTACGATTAAGAAGCAAGCGCCCCTTATACAGATTGTGTATTAATCGACTATAACTATAGTATAGTTTATTGGTTCGAATTACTGCATTTATCCGAGTAATCCACAAACGACGAAAATTTCTCTTTTGCCTACCCCTATCTTGATGAGACGAAACCAAAGCTCTTATTTTCTGTTGAATAATAGTCCGAGAAAGTCTTGAGCGAGCTCCTTGAAAACTTGCCGCAAATAAACGAATTTTGGTTCTACGTCTTCGGGCAATATAGCCGCGTTTAATTCTAGTCATTGAATAAATGAAACTTTGGTTAATAACTAATAGATTTCTTTTCTTTCAGTTATTTCCTTTACCTTTCCTAATTTATTAATAACAAAACGGATTTTTCCAGTGTATAAAAAAAATTCCAATGCCTTTTGCTACTATAACCTTCCTGACCACGATTTATTTCTAGGCTTTTCGCCTAGAAATAAGAAATTGTATTGATACTAGATATCAAAAACATAGTAAATAAAATAGGTATAGTGGTTTCCTTCGTTTTTATGGTTGCTTATTAACGGTGAGGTCCTCTCTATACACCGGAGCCCCCTCCCTCATTTCATCAATCTTATTGTTAACTTGTACAGTTTACACTTTTTGGCTCTACCCATTATTATCCAGTAATAGGTTTTTCACAAAAAGACCAACCTATACAGTAACGGTATTTTTTTTATTATGAGGATTAGCTGAGTAGCTGACCTTGTTAGTCCGTTCTTGCAGGAGTCAAGAATTAAGGGTATAATCTTTTTGCTTTTTAAATATTATTTCCCTGCTTAATGAATACCATTTTCTATCAATGGGGAATTCTTTCTCATCTTAAATTATAAGTGTAAATGATTGGATTTGTACCAATGTCAACCATAAATTATTTTGATAGCGCAATAGAAGGAAAGGATATGCTAGATTTTTTTTAATATTTTCCTTTTTAGTATAGTGACGGGTCTTCTTACATTCTCTCCCATATCACTATTTCTCATTACTTATACTTAATTCATTTTTATTTTTGCGTAGTCCATGATCTGAACGAGTCACACATACACCCTAGTACATGTTCCTCGTCGCTGAGGACATCCTCCAAGAGCGGGGGATTTGGTGACCTTTTTAATTGGCTGGCGTGTGTTTCTAATAAGTTGTTTAATAGTTGGCATGTTGAATCATATAACAGAATGGGATGGTTTAGATCGATCCTAACCGGATAATTATGAATCCTTTTTTATTGAATCTATTAACCCCAGTAAGAAGGTAAAATATCACATTATATACTTTTACTTTCGTAAAATCTATCTTATTTTTATTAAACCGCTACAAGATCCACAAGTCCGTGAGTTTGGGCTTCTATTGCTGACATAAAAACATCTCTTTCCATATCTTCGGAAACAACCCATAAGGATTTGCCCGTTCTTTGTACATAAACCTTTGTGAGGGTTTCGCGCAGCGTCAGTAGTTCTTCTGCTTCCAAGATAAAATCTCCCGTCGATGCCTGATAAAAAGAACTCGAAGGTTGATGGATCATTACCCTGATGAAATAACATCATAAATTATTATTCTAGCGTGAAAGAATAATATTAATCTACTCAAACTATATAAAAAAGATAAATTTTAAGAACCGTACGAGCATCTTTTCCATATTGCATACGGCTCCATAATGGATTAACTTTATTTACCTTAAATTGAAGAAATATAAAATTATATTGGTTATCATATTCACATAGGTAAATGATCCACTAACCACCCTTCTTTTTGGAGTAATTAAAAAAATACTACGATGGTTCCGTTGCTTTATATATTAATTTCCTCCATGATTTAGCAATCCCAAAGTTTATTTTTTTTTTTGTATTCTTTCAGAATAATATATTGTTAAGAGTTTTTTGGTGTGAAAACAAAAAAATTTGTGACGCTCTAATGTGTCTCCTACTATATCAGATAAAATAGGAAATGCCCTTTATCTCAAACTACTCTTTCGATACATAAGTTAACTATTAAAAAAAAAAACTAATATTAATTTAATATCGAATTCAAAGTGCCATGCTATTATTACTTAATAGTCCTTTTTCATATATCGCGAAGGCATAGTCTTGTTTTCTTTTTTTTATCTCAAATAAAAAACTCAGTGGCGCTAAGCGTGCGGGAATGCTAGACGTTTGGTAATTTCTCCTCCGACCAGAATAAAGGATCCCATTGAGGCGGCTAATCCTATGCATATTGTTTGTACGTCTGGTTGCACAAATTGCATAGTATCATAAATACCTAATCCAGGTATTACCCATCCACCAGGAGAGTTTATAAACAAATACAGATCTTTGGTATCATCCTCTATACTGAGATATACCATAAGACCAATAAGTTGATTTGATATCTCGGTATCTACATCTTGTCCTAAAAAAAGAATTCTTTCTCGATAAAGTCGGTTGAGTGGGCTAAAATTGTATTCCCTCGGAACCGTACATGCATCTTTTAATGCATACGGTTCAATACACCTCGCGAAAAAAAGAATCAATGTATCAATGTGTAGATTCTAGTTTTTTTAGAAATAAAAATTCACTAAACTTTTCGTACTAACTTCTTATTGATGTATTCTTTACACTTTACATCAGGATTTAATCCAAATTACAATGTAATTTTCTTGTTCCTGAAAGGCCCTCTTGAATTCTTTTAGGTTTATGCTCTACTCCGAGTAAAGATCTAACCGAGTTTGATTTGTCTATATAGGCCAAATACCTAACTACTACTTCTTTTTGCTACGATTTTTTTTAATTAAAAATTTTTTCATGTCTCTCCCCAAATCTAATATTCAATGCATTCATCATATTACTCAATTTATTAACATTTTGAGATCACTTGTGTTTTTATATTATAAATATTATATTAACTATAAATCATAGATATATTATATATTAACAATAGGCTTTTTCTAAACGGAGCCTGCGGAATATTTCCTTTTATTGTTCGAACCAAAACAACCATAAATAAGTCTAATTGCTAATATTAATCTGTATAGCCCCTAATAAATATAATTTTTTTACTTTTCATTTCACGCTCCAAATTTTTGATGATTGAATCAATCTTTCTTGGGCGAAAGAGAGGATATCTCAATCGGGTAAGAGAACGGGGAAATACCATATAACCAAATAGATCTGACAAGTCGCACTATACGTCAACCCACGATGCATCTTCTTCTCCAGGACTTCGAAAAGGTACTTTTGGAACACCAATAGGCATTAAACGAAAGAAAAATGAAGTACTATATTTCACTTTGATGTGAAAGCGTAAAAATGTATTTATTGTCTTACGAATATTTTATCCAGAGATTAAAAAAATAATAAGTTCATAAATAAAGTAAGACAGAATGAATAAAATAAATTTTTTACAAATAGGTATTTTCCGTGGGATGATGAACAAATATAGATGCAGTTAATCGTATAAAAAACTATCACCGGCCCACCATTGCGTATTTGTACTTATCGGGTGTAGAATAAATCTGCTTCTTTTTCTTCCTAGGAACAAAAGAATTCTTTTTTTTTTAATAGATATTCTTACTAAAAGAATAGAACAAATTTGAATCCTTTCCTCAAGATAATCCACTAAAAACTTAAAGTAAGGTCCATAGTATAGTTTTTTTACAGTGCAATAAAGTTACATAGCGGCTATTTTTAATTGAAAAAAGGGAGTATTTTTATGGGTTTGCCTTGGTATCGTGTTCATACGGTTGTATTGAATGATCCCGGCCGTTTAATTTCTGTCCATATAATGCATACTGCTCTGGTTGCTGGTTGGGCCGGGTCCATGGCTCTATACGAATTAGCGGTTTTTGATCCTTCTGACCCTGTTCTTGATCCAATGTGGAGACAGGGTATGTTCGTTATACCCTTTATGACTCGTTTAGGAATAACCAATTCCTGGGGTGGTTGGAATATCACAGGGGGGACCCTAACAAATCCGGGTATTTGGAGTTACGAAGGTGTGGCTGGTGCACATATTGTGTTTTCTGGCTTGTGCTTTTTAGCAGCTATTTGGCATTGGGTGTATTGGGATCTAGAAATATTTTGTGATGAACGGACAGGCAAACCCTCTTTGGATTTGCCCAAGATCTTTGGAATTCATTTATTTCTCTCAGGGGTGGCTTGCTTTGGTTTTGGTGCATTTCATGTAACAGGATTGTATGGTCCCGGAATATGGGTATCCGATCCTTATGGACTAACGGGGAGGGTACAAGCTGTAAATCCAGCGTGGGGTGTGGAAGGTTTTGATCCTTTTGTTCCGGGAGGAATTGCTTCTCATCATATTGCAGCAGGAACTTTGGGCATATTAGCAGGTCTATTCCATCTGAGTGTCCGTCCGCCCCAACGTCTATACAAAGGATTACGTATGGGAAATATTGAAACCGTCCTTTCCAGTAGTATCGCTGCTGTCTTTTTTGCAGCTTTTGTAGTTGCAGGAACTATGTGGTATGGCTCAGCAACTACCCCGATTGAATTATTTGGCCCCACTCGTTATCAATGGGATCAAGGCTATTTCCAACAAGAAATATATCGAAGAGTTAGTGCAGGGTTAGCTGAAAAGCAAAGTTTATCTGAAGCTTGGTCTAAAATTCCCGAAAAATTGGTTTTTTATGATTACATCGGCAATAATCCTGCAAAAGGGGGATTATTCAGAGCGGGTTCAATGGATAGCGGGGATGGAATAGCTGTTGGTTGGTTAGGACACCCTATCTTTAAGGATAAAGAAGGTCGTGAACTTTTTGTACGTCGTATGCCTACTTTTTTTGAAACATTTCCGGTTGTTTTGGTAGATGGAGACGGAATTGTTAGAGCCGATGTTCCTTTTAGAAGGGCGGAATCTAAATATAGTGTCGAACAAGTAGGTGTAACGGTTGAGTTCTATGGTGGTGAACTCAATGGAGTCAGTTATGGTGATCCTGCTACTGTGAAAAAATATGCTAGACGTGCTCAATTGGGGGAAATTTTTGAATTAGATCGTGCTACTTTGAAATCCGACGGTGTTTTTCGTAGCAGTCCGAGGGGTTGGTTTACTTTTGGACATGCTTCTTTTGCTCTGCTCTTCTTCTTCGGACACATTTGGCATGGCGCTCGAACCTTGTTCAGGGATGTTTTTGCTGGTATTGACCCGGATTTGGATGCTCAAGTGGAATTTGGAGCATTCCAAAAACTTGGAGACCCTACTACAAGAAGACAAGCAGTCTGATACAATAGATATATATTTTTTGTATTTAGTTTTTTGATTTTGATATAGGCTACCAAAAAAGCTTGATTTGAATCTTTGACTCTTGTCTTGCTCTTTCTTTATCCGGAAGACGATCTCAAATAAACAGGTATGGAAGCTATAATTCTAAATTACGCTCGAATCTATGGAAGCTTTGGTTTATACATTCCTCTTAGTCTCAACTCTAGGAATAATTTTTTTCGCTATCTTTTTTCGAGAACCGCCTAAAGTTCCAACTAAAAAAACAAAATGATTTTTCTGTATCTCAATTGAAAGTAATGAGCCTTCCAATTTTGGAAGGCTCATTACTTCAACTAGTCTCCGTGTTCCTCGAATGGATCTCTTAGTTGTTGGGAGGGTTGCCCAAAAGCAGTATATAAGGCGTACCCAGTAAAACTTACAAGTAAACCAGATAGAAAGATGGCAACTAATGTAGCTGTTTCCATTTTTATATAATTTCAAGACCGCAATGGTCTATGCTAAGATCATTTATTTACAACCGAATGGTATACAAAGTCAACAGATCTCAATGAATATAAAATAGGATTTATGGCTACACAAACCGTTGAGGGTAGTTCTAGATCTGGTTCAAGACGAACTAGTGTCGGGGCTTTATTGAAACCGTTGAATTCAGAATATGGTAAAGTAGCTCCTGGGTGGGGAACTACTCCGTTAATGGGTATTGCAATGGCTTTATTTGCCATATTCTTGTCTATTATTTTAGAGATTTATAATTCTTCTATTTTACTGGATGAAATTTCAATGAATTAGATTCTATTAAGTTAACTAGCTGTTCAAGCTAAGGCAGACCCCTTTTTTTTATCCCATTCTATATTTAATTTGGCAGTTCGACCGTGAAATTTCTTTGTTTCTGTTTTTACGGAATATGAGTGTGTGACTTGTTAGAATGGATCCTATAGATAGTACAGAGGTAGGTCTGTGATCTTGATACAGATGGTTTTATTTCGTCAGATATTCTCATTATATGCTCGTATCTGAAGCACGGAATCTATATAATATTACAAAGTATTTAGAACTATGATTCATACTTAATATTCAGACTTCGTGGCCGGCTTTACACATCTTTTTTAAACTCTTGTTTATGCTTATTTTGATCAAAATCCAAAGATACCTTTGGATTTTTAGTCATTATCTCTATTCATTGAATAAATGATGATCCAATGGTTCTTACTCACGGAATTTGCGGGCTTAGTTTAACAGGGTTTTATTGACTCATCGTGGTTCTAATATGAACCTGAGGTTGTAATTCATTCATAGGTCTTAACAAGAAAATTCCTATCAATAATAAAGAAAACCGTCCTAAAGTCTCATTACACACAAAAAGAATAAAAAAAATAAAAATAGGAAATTATAGAAGATTCAAGAGGCCTCAACATATAAATGAAGGAGCCGACTTGATATGTTGGCATTATAACCACAATAAATAACTTTCGGGTTTTTTTCGTTTTCGTTCGTATCGTCAGAAAAGAGTGAATTGTACAATTAGGCAGTTTCAAACACGTATCCGATAGAATTTTATATTTTGGTCTTTATGTTCGAGCCGTACGAGATGAAATTCTCATATACGGTTCTCAGAGGGGAGTACCTTGGTTTACCTATCTCAATAAAATCTATGATTGGTTCGAAGAACGTCTTGAGATTCAGGCAATTGCTGATGATATAACTAGTAAATATGTTCCTCCTCATGTCAACATATTTTATTGTCTAGGAGGAATTACGCTTACTTGTTTTTTAGTACAAGTAGCTACAGGGTTTGCTATGACTTTTTATTATCGTCCGACAGTTACGGATGCTTTTGCTTCTGTTCAATATATAATGACTGAAGCTAACTTTGGTTGGTTAATCCGATCAGTTCATCGATGGTCAGCAAGTATGATGGTACTCATGATGATCCTACACGTATTTCGTGTGTATCTCACGGGGGGCTTTAAAAAACCTCGTGAATTGACTTGGGTTACCGGTGTGGTTTTGGCTGTATTGACCGCATCTTTTGGTGTAACTGGTTATTCCTTACCGTGGGACCAAATTGGGTATTGGGCTGTAAAAATTGTAACAGGTGTGCCAGAAGCTATTCCTGTAATCGGGTCGCCCGTGGTAGAGTTATTGCGCGGAAGTGCTAGTGTGGGACAATCCACTTTGACTCGTTTTTATAGTTTACACACTTTTGTATTACCTCTTCTTACTGCCGTATTTATGTTAATGCATTTCCTAATGATACGGAAGCAAGGTATTTCTGGCCCTTTATAGATAGTCTCTTGTAGCTAGCTATTTGTAATCAATCATTCATTACTTCGGGAAGAAACAAAAGTATTTTATTGCTACAAATATGTATTATTGATAAGAATAAGACATGTATTTGGATTTTTCTCTTCAGCTCTACAAAAATGGATAAGTTTATTATTTAGTTTATTATTTATTTTTTTTATTCGACACTCGTAGTTGAAGTGAATTTTTGTAAGATTAAATGGATTATGGGAGTGTGTGACTTGAACTATTGATCGGGCTGTGCAGAATATATATTTTTATCTGCCACATTTGAATTCCCAACCAAAAATGTGTCTTTGTTCCAACCAGCGTGAAAGCCCCATACAGAAGTATAGGCTGGTTCGTTTGAAGAGAATCTTCTTTTTCTATGATCAAACTTAATCATGTCATGTATGAACAGGCTCCGTAAGATCCAGTACAAAGAATAAGTGATGTGGCATAATTTTTCTTATGTTTTATTTTTATATATTTCACTTACTTAATAGTATATAAATGGATTCATTTCCTTTGCATTGACTTGATTTATTATACTATCGGAGTGAAACAAGGGATCTAAAGAAAAACAGAGGCTAAATTCTATTAGTAAGAAGTAAATCCTTTGTATAAC